CATATATGTTTTACGCGGACGGAGGGCACAAAAAAAGAAGTAAGCCTGAAATGGGCTGAAGTCTTGACCCCTATCCAATTTTTGGGCTAATTCCCTTTTCATACTACCCCCAAATGAGATTCTTGCCGAATCTGAGTTTGCTACTCCAACCATTATCAAACTAATACCTATTTCGTTTAGTACTCTAGGTGCTTTTGTGGCGTATAATGTAAATTTTGTAGCAAATTAATTCATTTTCGCTTTGAAAACTAGTACTTTTGGTAATCGACTTTATTGCTTTTTGAATAAGCGCTGGTTTTTTGATAAAGTTTTTAATGACTTTCTAGTGAGATGGTTTTTGCGTTTTGGCTACGAAGTCTCATTCAAAGCTTTAGACAAGGGTGCTATTGAGATCTTGGGTCCTTCTGGAATTTCCGTAACATTCCGAAGATTAGCCAAGCAAATAAGTCAACTTCAAAGTGGATTTGTTTATCATTACGCCTTTGTTATGTTACTTGGATTAACTATATTTATGACCATTATTGGTCTGTGGGATTTTATCTCTTTTTGGGTAGATAATCGATTGTATTTTATTTACATCGTCAGTTTTCTATTTCTTAATTTCTCTAAACACCACATTAGCACGAACTAAAGACCCAGACTTATAAATCCTATCATACCATGCATCTTGCCAGGCACGCCAGGGGCCCGTGCTACGCCCTCTTCTTGGCGAGAGAAGAAAGAGGACCTGAGCTAGCTAGGAAAATGCAAAACACTGGAATGGTGGAACCAAGGAATTGACCCGGAGGAGCGCAGACTGCTCCCTCCCAATATCAAATTTATTCTTTTTACGCGTCGTCTGCCCCATTATAACCTAGGTTGACTGGGGGTGCTTGGGCCAAAAACTAAAGTATTACCAAAAGAGAAAGTCTTCGCTACACTTTTTAAGTTCTTCGAAAGCTATACTACGAAAGTGAGAAAACATTATGCTTCCTTCATCACCATTGCCTTACTTTGGTGGTTTCGTTATTTATGTCCATAATTCCCTGATTTTCTGGGAAACACCCCCACGAATGTACATATTGATCATGATCTTTTCTTTTGTTCTTGTGGTCACCTTCCTTAATATTACTATTCTTTCTAGAAGACAATTATACATCGTGGGTTTTATAATTAAGCACATCTCAGTTTATGTCTTTCGTGGCTGGTTTTTTTGAAGATCTCTAATATTTTTTCTTCCTTATAACTAGAATTTCGTGTTAGCACTTGAACGAAAATTACGAAGTGATAACGGCAGCAGCAAGTGTGGTGGTGATAACTGGTGGTGTTTATGAAGTCGGAAAAGAAAAAGTACAAGAGTATGAAGACCAAGTTCGGATCCAAGACCAGAAGTATAAAGAACGTATAGCCATAGCAGACCAAAGGCTCAAAAGAGCATATTGAGCTTTTCAAGCTAGATTGTGAAAAAAGAAAGCTATATTGACAAACTTTAAAAACAAACGTTGAAGGTGCAGACGCAGCTGCTGTCGCCGCACGTAAAGAGCTAAAGTTGTCATCGAGATGAAATAGGGCGGGCCCTGACGACGGCTGGTGAACAAGCCTGGCATGATTCTTGTTTAGAGAACGCACAGTTGCGCTGGTACAGGAAATCGCCCAGAAACAACTACATGATTATGGAGAGAGATTTGTAGTAAAGCCTGCAGTTCCAACTGAAACAGCACTATTGAAGCTGAGGATGAAGACACAACTGATCCGGAAGCACATGGCACGGCGAACACTACTCTGCCACTAAGTAAGGGGATGATGGCCAGTGGTAAGATCGCCTTTCCAACCGTTCCTTGCCTTGGGTAATTTATTTAACTGGCTAACAGAGTAGATTTGGGCTACTTTTCGAAGCTCGAAGAGCTATTGCTCAGGAAGAAGGCACTAAAACACGCTCGGAGAGCTGCCAACGACTAACCGTAGAAACTAAAACTTGATTTGTTCCGTTCTAAATAATAATTAATGTATTGAAGAAACTGCCGTAGGTTCGAAGAAAAAAAGGTCTGGGAAGGAGGAGAAAGCTTCGCTTTCTGGAAGACAGCCATAGCATCACTGATGACAGCCGCGGCGAAGCTGCCAACAAAAGCACTGCTGGCCTCAGCTTCGCTGATGACAGCCTCTGTATGGAGGGTTAGCTCTAGCAAGAGCAAAACCTACATGGCAAGAGCTAATACTAAAACGAGATATAGCAGATAGAAAAAGCCCAAGGCATTTTTTCATAGTGGAAGGCTTCGACGTACTGACTGTGTACTCAAGGTCTGTTACAGCAGGAGCAACCACCGGATTCGGGAGTGCTTGTAACCCGGGGGTCTCTTCGAACCCCGGCCTCTATTTCTTAACTTGTCGGAACACATGGAGATTGGACGGATGGGATTACAACCAGGCCCATAGTCCTTCCCTTCCTTATCTGTCCTATCCCCGAGGTGGCTTTGGCTTTGCCGCGTTGCCTGTGGCTTTGCTGTGTTGTCAGCCTGTTTCTCGTTAGGCCTGTCTCTCTAGTTTTTCCGTGTTTTGGCTGTTTGAAAGCTAAAACACAGATAGATATATAATTTTTGTAAAACAAAAAACTCTTCATCTGCTTAGAGTTTTTGTGGTTCTACAAACTCAACTAAACTTGGTTCAACAAAGCATGGTATATTTGAAGCAGTATCTACTTCGAAGGAGTCTTAAAAGTGTTAATAAAACTAAAAAAGATATCTTTCAAGAAGTTGTCGTTGTTACTCCCCAATTTGAACTAAACCTTCTGTGGTTCTTCCTAATGAATAATGTTGGTTATAATTTATATCTTTTGATGGTTTTTACCATCTATGCTCTAAAAGATTTCGTGTTAAGGGTTAGTCTTGTCTGGCAGTTATTATGGTTATGTTCTGTGTTTACGGTTCTTTATATATTAGGAACTATAAAGCTATTTTGGCTCCTTCTACTCAATCTTCAGATTCAAAAATCAATCTATCATTTAGTTGGTTATGATTATGTTGTTGCCTGTATTGGTAATCTGGGTCTTAATTTCGCGAGAGCGGTTATACCTATATTTTCCCCTGGGGCCGCCGACATAGCTTCTCAAGTTCCTCAAACGTAAGTCAATCATCACGCAGCTGGTAGGTATATCGAATCCTGTTAGGAAGCAAATATTCCTGCAGACCCAAAACAAATAACAGACTTACATACTCGTTTGGGGATAGGACCTTTATTTCGTGACATCATGGACGCTGTGCGTACTCTGTATTCCAACCAAAACGAATAACTCGTTTTGTTGAACTGGGAGTCATGGTATGCAGAAAGCCCTTCTGGGGCTCGACTCAAAACAATTTATTTCTCAAAAACCCCCTTTCAAAAGATTCGTTGGGATCCAAACCATAATCAGAGAATTTACTTTATTTTCTCTGATTATTCTGGTTATTTTACAATCTCTAGGGGGATAGGCGGAAGGAACTTCACTCCCCCCCCTACCCCCCAAATAGGAATGTGGATTGAGCAAGGTTAGCTCGACAGCCTTCGGCCCTTTTTTAGGTGCAGGTTCTAATCCTGCTCCCACCTGCCGTATTTGCCTTCTTATTTGGTAACTCTTTCAGGGTCTTTTGAATTGCTGTCTGGTGGAAACAAAATTACATAATAAATAGCATACCTAAGACCTGGTGGATTGTATATGTATTTTTCAAGGCCAGGTACCTTAAGTTCGGGCTTAAGATTTCGGCAGGTGGCTTTGGGTTTCACTCAGATATGGAGCGCGGGGGGTGACCGTGAATAATCTCCCGTGGCTGGAAGCCAATGCCCCGGCACCTTGGGGGCCGAAACAGGGGAGTCGGCCTTCGGCCCTCCCCTGGGCAAGCCGGAAAACGCGTTATTTTTCCATCCACTTCGGACCTAGAGGCTGGAAAGCTTTCTTCGAACCTCATGTTGTAGGGGTATGGATACCGTAATGCTATCCATAGAGTGGTGCATCCGATCTGTTACGAGTACGGCTAGGTTACGGGCCCAAAAGACACGCATTTTCGGGGAGCACATCTACGCCGAGTCGCAGACCGGTCAAGATCGCAAGGTTCAAAGAAAGATTGACCGGACTATCAGGAACCATCACCCGGGCTGCCCACGGGGTGGCGCCAGCGAGGCCTGGAAGGGGCCACTCCTACCAATTCTCTGGGTCTCATAAGTGGAGTGAACATTTGGCAGATGAGGGCGTCTCCTCTCACACAGATCTCTTTCGGGAGGAGTACACCTTGTCAAGCGAGTAGAACGGGAAAACCGAACAAAACTACTCGACTAGACTTGGGGTTGGGAGCCTCCTCCGCGGTAACGTTCACGTACAGTTCTCTGTTTCGGGCAGCGGACGGAGATGGCTGCTTGCTCTTACTCTCGCAAATATGTTTTAGATTGACAAAATTTTCTCAGGAATCATCTAGAATTTCTTAAATTGGCAAAATTGCTTATCTAGAATCATATAATATAAGCAATGTACTCTTTTTCACTCTATTTTGGATGGATGCCTAGGCATATTGAGCAAGGCTGTTGAGGGTTAACGAAGGGGGTAGGGGCCGGGGTAGGGGGCGGAAGGACGCTTTCAAATCGATGGAGGAACAAAAGAAATTTTGGAACATAAATAATTGGTTAATCTTGCCAAACAGAATGACAACTTTCTATTACGAATGACATAAATAAACAGTTCATTATTACCTTTCAGGGGGGATTGAATAACATAAATAAACAGTTCATTATTACTTTTATTATTGAAACACGACTTTCTTTCCAACTGTCTAGCCAAGAGTTTGGTGATTTTGTTAATAAGGGGTATCCAATAAATTAGACTATAGGGATTACAACTTTCTATTATAAATAACACATAAATAAACAGTTCATTATTACCATCGTTGATCGAATAACATAAATAAGCAGTTCATTATTACTAAAGATATTGAAACACGACTCTGTTCATAACTGTCTCTTAAAAAACAGTTTTCGAAAGAGTTTGATGATTTTGTTCATTTTTTGGGTATCCCAGAGATTAGACCATATTCGAACCTCCTTTCGTTTTTTTTTTTTTCGCGTATTGCTTTCCTACCTTCGTCCTTTATTAGGTGAGCGGGATAGAGTAATGGTTAACTTGTCAGGCTCATGATCTGAAGATTGCAGGTTCGAACCCTGCTCCCGCCATAATAGGATTAATGTCGACCAAGGCCAGCGTTGTGTAGCGGCTACGCCCCGGTTACTTATTCCGAGTAAACCCGCAAGAATGTGAGAAGAAGGATCGGAGATCTCCTCTCAGCTTTTTTTTGTTCTCCGTTACGACACGTCTTAGGAATGGCGGCTAACCTCAGTTATCTGGGGTTATATATTGGCCAACATTTATTGGCCAGAAGAAGAAGTAAGTGAAATATTTTGTAGAACTAAACGTTCTACACCGAAGGCCGATACTAGATCAATTTACGTATTTGACGCAATTTGTTCGGTTACGTGTGTTTTATATGACTTTTTCTGTTTCATCACATAATGATGGATTACCTTTTACAAGTCGAATTCTCTCTCTACGAAAACAACTGATTTCGCCCATTGCGCTACCTTTTTGAAAATTGGCAATTACCGTTTGGAACTTTTTTGGCGTGGTTTTCCCCTTTAACATCAGTGTATCCCATCCGTACCCAAGTGTATCTGGAGCATCCAAGTGGTGTAATTTCATGGTAAAAAGCTTAAATGCTAACTCGGGGCCACGCATGAAGAAATCTTATGTGTGTTCCTCCGGTTACTTCCTCAAAAAAACGAAAAAAAAAAAAACGATAAAAACAATGGATTATCATTTTTGGCTATATCTGTTATTACAGCAAAAATCCTGTTCTCACGTCCGGCTTTTTGCAAATCCAACCAGTTTTACAAATGATGGATATCGGGCCAAAGAGTTACTGGAGATGAAGAGCACTCTTGAGGCAAGAGCGGAGGACGGAGAATTGAACTGCCCTTAACAAATAATTGGCTTAATAACCATAGAGATGATTGGGAAATAATGGTGCAAAAATGCGAAATTTTCAAGCATCGAATCTGGGAAATCCATAATTTCATTATGGTATCTTCAAACCCAATCAGGCCAATCAGGTATAAACGCCGCTTCATTTTCGGGATAAATAAACAACCCTCAAATTAGAAAAAACCTCCAAAATATGAACGAGTCTGACATTTGTGAGGCAATTCGAGGGTTGGATATGGCGTGTTCACTGTATGAAGCAGCCACCCAGGAGATCCAGAAACAGGAGGAGAGGTTCGAAGAAAACAAATCCTAGCTAGGCCAGAGGATCCTCCTGACTCTTCTGCTGGTGAACCAAAAACCGCAAGGCTTCGCTCGCCCTGCTCCGCCTGACCCAAAGAATCGTCCTGCTCTGCCGGGCGTAAATAATCTTGTTATAATCTTGTTCCTGATCCCACACTAGTTCCGAAGAGTGCCTTCATACTCTGTCTGGAGAGGGTAGCCTCTTTCATCAAGAATTTAATCTTTTTCTATCTTTTTAAAAAACAAATCTCATGCTCCGAAAAGGTCGGAGCGGTGCATGGCCTTCACTATTTGTTCATTAATATTTGTTCATTAATTAATATTGTTTTTTCTGGGCGCTATGGTAAGACATGAAAACACCCGATCCCATTCCGACCTCGATATGTGAAATCGTCTTACGCCATATGTACTGAAAGATTTCGGGAGACATGGTTCAAGCCCGGACAAAGCACTTGATCTTGGGTTGGATTGGCGAAATTGCTTGCTTTCGCACCTATTTTGGATTGGCGAAATTGCTTGCTTTCGCACCTATATTACAAGCAATGTACAGAAATGAACTCTATTACAAGTGAATAAAGAGTACTCATTATGAACATAACAAATATCTTTTAGATCTGGGAATTGCTTATGCCAAAGCATCATATAGAATCTTTTGGATTGGCGGAATTGCTTGCTTTCGCACCTATATTACAAGCAATGTACAGGAATGAACTCTATTACGGTTCGTGAATTTATGTACTCATTATGAACATAACAAATATCTTTTAGATTGGCAAAATTGCTTATCAGAAATCATATATAATCTCTTGGATCGGCGGAATTGCTTATGCCAAAGCATCATATACAAGCAATGTACATGAATTCACTCTGTTACAGTTCGTGAATAAAGAGTACTCAATTGTTGTTCATAACAAATATCTTTTAGATTGGCGAAATTGCTTGGCTAAAAAGCATCATATATAAGCAATGTACAGGAATGAACTCTATTACGGTTCGTGAACAAAGAGTACTCATTATGAACATAACAAATATCTTTTAGATCTGGGAATTGCTTATGCCAAAGCATCATATAGAATCTTTTGGATTGGCGAAATCGCTTATGCCGAAGCATCATATACAGTAATCGTAGTAATAAATTAACCCCATTACAAGTGAATAAAGAGTACTCATTATGAACATAACAAATATCTTTTAGATTGGCGAAATTGCTTGGCTAAGAAGCATCA